TAAATAAAAAATAGTTTACACAGGTATATATAAATATATGTTTATTATAATAATTATTTATTAATAAATAAAATGTTAAACATATATTTATATATACCTGTGACCATAAATCTATCCTATATAGCATTAGGATGCATTTAATATTATTCTTTATATAAATATTATTCTGATATTTTAATTATTGATTTAACATTTTATAATTAATATTTTATTGATATATAAATCTATCCTATACAGCATTTGGATAGATTTAATATTATTCTTTATATACATATTAATCTAACATTTTAATTATTAATAAATAATTATTATAATAAATATTTTATTAATATATAAATCAATCCTGTATAGCATTAGGATGGATTTAATAATTATTTTATTAATTATTTAATTTATAAATAATTTTATCAACAAATTAAAAACCATTAAAACCGAGAAATAAAATAAATGAAATGAATAACAAAAAGTCAAATCCAAACTAAAAAAAAAAAGTTTAGACCATAAATTTATCCTATGCATTTAAATTTTTGATATTTAAGGTTAAGTTTGATTCTTTTATTCACAATAAGAGTAATAAATTACTTGTTTTATTCTATCAAAATAATCCTTTTCGCAGGCATCTTATTTAAATAAAAAATAGTTTACACAGGTATATATAAATATATGTTTATTATAATAATTATTTATTAATAAATAAAATGTTAGATTTATATTTATATATATAATAATATTAAATCTATCCTAATGCTATATAGGATAGATTTATATATTTATAAAATATTTATTATAATAATTATTTATTAATAAATAAAATGTTAGATTTATATTTATATATATATAATAATATTAAATCTATCCTAATGCTATATAGGATAGATTTATATATTTATAAAATATTTATTATAATAATTATTTATTAATAAATAAAATGTTAGATTTATATTTATATATATAATAATATTAAATCTATCCTAATGCTATATAGGATAGATTTATATATTTATAAAATATTTATTATAATATTAATTAACAATTTAATTAAATTTTTAATTTTTAATTAGGCTTTCTTTTTTAAACATATTTATCTAAATGTGTCCTTTAGATGTTAGAAATATTAACTGTTTTTCTTATTTTAAGGGAAATCTGCTTATAACTATGATTATTCTTAGGTTTAAGTAGTACAAATGATTACTGCATTACCCCCCCAATAATATATATTCTTGATTTTTTAATTTTTTATTTAATAGTATATTTAGATTAATTAAATTTTTAATTTTAGTAGTTATTTTCTTGACCATTAAAGTGATTTACTATATTAATATTCAAATATCTAAGTAAACCCCTATTTATTTAGATATTTCGAGATTAATTTTAATTTGTATAAAAATATCCTATTAGTTTTTATTTACATTGCCATTAGTATAAAATTCATGAATTTTAATTTTAGTATTTAATATAAACCCCTATTTATTTAGATATCTTTAATTAATCATGCATATGTCCTTTAGATGTTAGAAATATTAACTGTTTTTCTTATTTTAAGGGAAATCTGCTTATAACTATGATTATTCTTAGGTTTAAGTAGTACAAATGATTACTGCATTACCCCCCCAATAATATATATTCTTGATTTTTTAATTTTTTATTTAATAGTAAAGTTTGATTCTGTCTTTAAACTTGTTTTTTGGAATAATTTATATATTTTTTATTAAATTTTTTTTTATGTAGTAACTAGAATTTTTATTATCTTTTAATTTAGATTGAGTGATTTAATTAGAGTTGATTAATTTTGTGCCAGCATTCGCGGTTATACAATTATGCTCAAATTAAGTTTTTTAGTTTAAATTAATTTGATTTTTGAATATTAATTTTATGGATATTAGGTGGAATTATTATTTTTTATTAATTTCTTATTAAATTTATTTGAGATTTAATATTAAAAATAGGATTAGATACCCTAGTATTTTAACTTTTCTATTAAGCTTGAATAAAAGAAGTTAATTTCTTCATAACTCAAAGAATTTGGCGGTTAATTATATTCAGAGGAACCTGTTTGTGAATTGATAAACCACGATATTTTTTACCTCTATAATACTTGTATACCTCTATATATAGGAATGTACTAAAAGGTTAATTTTCTTTTAGGTTAGTCATTTATTTTAGGTCAAGGTGTAGTTTTTTGGAGTGTTCAAATGGGTTATTTTAGTTTTAATTTTAATGTTTAATTATATATTTTTTATTATTGTATTAGGATTTGAAAGTAAATTAAATTAATTAATTTTCTTGAATTATTTTTAATTAGTGTACATATTGCCCGTCACTCCTATTTTAGGATAAGTCGTAACAAAGTAACCCCACCGGAAGGTGGGGTTAGATGAATACAAGATGTAGCTTATATTAAAGCTAATTATTTACATTAATAGGAAGACTTATGTTTATTTTGATAATTTAAAGTTTGATTGTTGTTGTTCTTTATTTTTAAATTTTAATTTTTTTAGTATTAATTAAAAACTAATATTTTTATTTTACTGACTAGGGATAATTTTAATTTTATAGAATAAAATTTTGTACCTTTTGTATTAGGGTTATTTTAATATGAAATTTATAATTTATTTCCCGAATTAAGGTTATTTGAATTTATTTTTATTTATGTTTCATAATAATAATTAATTTAAATTCAGTAGTTAAAAGTTATTCGTCCCTTCGTATATCTGGTTAATTAAGGTTAAATTTAATTTGTTCTTTTTTTAGGATTTATATAATTGGGGATAATCTCAATTTTTAGTTAAAATTTTTTAAGTTAAGTTTTTATTATGAATTAGATTTTTATTTAGAGTTTTTAATAAATTAAGACTTTATTTTATGATTAATTTATTATTTAATATTTTATTAATTTTTTTTATTAAATTTATATTTATTTATAATATTGATTAAATTAGTATAATTTTTATTTATTTTTTATGAATTCAACAAATATTATTTTCAAATGTTTATCAAAAACATTTCTTTAGGTGTATAATTATTTAAGGTAAAATCTGCTCAATGATTAATTTTTAATAGCTGCAGTATTCTGACTGTACAAAGGTAGCATAATCATTAGTCTTTTAATTGGAGTCTGGTATGAATGATTAAATGAGAAATAGTTTTTATTAATGTTATTTTTATAATTTTATTTTTAAGTGAAAAAGCTTAATTAATTTATGGGGACGAGAAGACCCTATAGAACTTTAATTTTTTTTTAATTAATTATTTTTTAGTTTATATTTTTATTTTATTTAAAAAATTTTAATTGGGGTGATTTTTAAATTAAACTTTAAATTTTTATTTCATTTATTTATGATTTTTTGATCCTGAATTTTCAGATTATAAGATTGAGTTACCTTAGGGATAACAGCGTAATTTATATGGTAAGTTCGTATTTATATATAAGATTGCGACCTCGATGTTGAATTAAGATTATATTAAGGGGTAGTTTTTTTAATAATAAGTCTGTTCGACTTTTAATTTCTTACATGATTTGAGTTCAAACCGGTGTGAGCCAGGTTGGTTTCTATCTCGTAATTTTATTAATTATTCTAGTACGAAAGGACCGTTTAATTCGATTATAAAATTGTGGATTTATTAGTTTGGCAGATTTTATGTGTTAAGTTTAGGATTTAATTATATGTATTTTTACATATCTAATAATGTATTTTTACATATCTAATAATTTATTTCTTGAATTTTTTTTTTTTAGTTTTGATCGTTATGGTTTCAGTTGGGTTTTTTACTTTATTTGAACGAAGGGTTTTAAGTTATGTACAGTTTCGTAAGGGTCCAAATAAGGTTGGTTTTCTAGGTTTATTTCAACCTTTTAGAGATGGTTTTAAGTTATTTTTAAGGGAGTATTGTTTTCCTTTGAATTCAAATTATTTTATTTATTATTTTTGCCCGGTTCTGGGTTTATTTCAGTCTTTTTTTATTTGATTAATATATCCCTTTTGTTTTAATTGTATTAATTTTAATTATGGTTTACTTTTTTTTCTTGTTTGTTCTTCTTTGGGCGTTTATGTAATTATGGTTTGTGGTTGATCCTCAAATAGAGTTTATTCTATGTTAGGTTGTATGCGTAGAATTTCTCAGGCTATTTCTTATGAAGTGTCTTTATCTTTATTTTTAATTTGTTATTTTATGTTATTGGGATTTTATAACTTATTTTATTTAGGGTTATTTCAATCTTTGGTATGACTAGTTTTTTTATCTTTTCCTCTTTTTTTTTGCTGATGTTCTTGTTGTATGGCTGAGACTAATCGAAGTCCTTTTGATTTTTCAGAGGGAGAAAGAGAATTAGTTTCTGGTTTTAATATTGAATATAGATCAAGAGGTTTTGCTTTCTTATTTATCTCAGAGTATTCCTCTATCATTTTTATAAGAATAATTACTTGTATAGTTTATTTAGGGGGGGATTTTATTTCTTTTATTTTTTATGTTAAAATTAATATTATATGTTTTTTATTTATTTGGGTTCGTTCATGTCTTCCTCGTTATCGTTATGATAGGTTAATATATTTAGCTTGAAAGGTTTATTTACCATTATCATTAAATTATTTGTTTTTTTTTAGTCTGATTAGGCTTTTATTGTCTTATCATTTTTTTTTGTAAAGTTAATAAATTCTATCTATAGTATATTTTCAAAATATAAGTTTTATTTTGTTTAAACTAATTAACTATATTAAAATAAGGTCCCATGTTTTAGATACTAATGGGTCTAAGGTAAAATAAAGGAAATATAGTAATGTTAGTGTAATTCCTATTGAGATGAACGGTGTTTCTACAGGCTGAGCTCCAATTCATGTTAGTATTAAGAAATTAGATAAGAATCTTCAAAATATAAATTGGTTGATAGGGTAAAATGCTAATCTTTTGAATTTTATTGTTATTGATATAGGTAGAATTATTAGAATTATAATAGATGAAAATAAAGCCATTACTCCTCCTAATTTATTAGGGACTGACCGCAAGATTGCATAAGCAAATAGAAAATATCATTCTGGTTGAATGTGAATGGGAGTAATTATAGGGTCTGCAGGGGTAAAGTTATCTGGGTCTGATAAGAAAAAAGGTTCTCTTATTGTCAAGATTATTAATAAGGTTATGGTAATTGTAATTCCTATTAAATCTTTAATTATATAATATGGGTGAAATGGGATTTTATCGTAATTTGACTGTATACCTGTAGGGTTTCTTGATCCTGTCAGGTGTAGAAGAAATAAGTGAATAATAACTAATATTGAGATAATAAATGGTAAAAGGAAGTGTAAAGAGAAAAATCGGGATAATGTAGGGTTTGAGATTGCGAATCCTCCTCAGATTCAATTTACTAATCTTGGCCCTATATATGGGACAGCAGATAAAAGGTTTGTAATAACTGTAGCCCCTCAGAATGATATTTGTCCTCATGGTAGTACATATCCTAGAAATGCAGTTGCTATAGTTAATATTATAATTATTATTCCTGACATCCATGTTTTTTTGTATTTGTATGATGAATAGTATACCCCTCGTCCAATGTGGGAGAACATACATATAAAAAATATGGATGCCCCATTGGCGTGTACTATTCGGATCATTCAACCATAATTTACATCTCGTATAATGTGTCTGATTCTTGAGAATGCGAGTTCAATGTTAGGAGTATAGTGTATTGATAGAAGAATACCTGAAATTAGTTGAATTATAAGGCATATGCCTAATAAAGATCCAAAATTTCACCATGTTCTTAAGTTTACTGGAGTTGGTAAAGAGATTAGTGATTTGTTTATTATATATAATAGTTTATTTGTTTTTAAGATTGATTTATTCATATGTTTTTGATCGTAAGGGTCCTTCAAATGTTTTTACGATTTTATTAATCGTAATTATTGTTAATATTAAGTATATGATTATTAATGTTGTTATGATTATTGATTTTGTGTATATTTTTGTTAATGAGATTATTGAATTGTTAATGGTTAGTATGTTCTCTCTCTCGTATCTTTGTCCTGAGGATATTAATTCTTCTATAGGAATTGATAAATAGATTAAGATAGTTAAAATTTTATAATTTATATTAAATTTTTCGTTTGATGTGATTCTTCTTATGTATATAAAAATTACTAATAGTCCCCCGATTATGATTAAAAATGTGGTTAATGGGATTCATGATGAGTTTCTAATTATGTTTATATATATGATGATTAAAAATGTCTGAATTAGTAGTATAGTTCCTATGGATATGGGTTTTTTTGTTATTGATGCTAAAATAGAGGATATTATTATTATTTTGATTAATATTGTTTTTATTTCAGTAAGTATTTTAATAAAAATTTAAATTTTGGGGATTTATGATATGCGTTTATGTGTTTTACTGATGTTTTGGGAATTAACTTCATTTTTAATTTACAAGATTAATATTTTTTTTAAATTACTAAAACTAATGATTAATCTTTTTTTTTTCTTAATATTTTTTGGTGTATTAAGTCTTGTTTTAATTCGTAGGCATGTTTTTTTATGTTTAGTAGGCTTAGAGTTTATTATTATTTATTTATTATTAATTATTTATTTTTATTGTTTATTATTTAGTTCTTTCTATGTTTATGTTATTTTTATAGTTTTCTTGGTCTGTGAAGGTGTTTTGGGGTTAGGTTTAGTTGTTTTAATAATTCGTTGTCATTCTAATGATTTTCTTAATTCTATATATATATGATAAGTTTAGTTTTTTCATTCTAATGATTTTCTTAATTCTATATATATATGATAAGTTTAGTTTTTTTTTTAATTTTTGTGATCCCTATATTTTTTTTTAATTTTATTTATTTATATCAATTTGTTTATATGTTTTTTATTTTTTTTTTTATTTTTTTTAATTTAAATTCAGGTTTTAGTTGTATTAGATATTTATTTGGTATTGATTTTCTATCTTATGGTTTGATTGTTTTGAGATTTTATATTGTTAGTTTAATGGGTTTATCTAGATTAGGTTTGTCTAACAGCTTATTTTATTTTATTAATTATTTAATTGTTTTTATGTTATTTCTTATTTTTTCCTCCTTAAATATATTTGTTATATATATATCTTTTGAGTTTATTTTAGTTCCTCTGATAATTTTAATTTATGGTTGGGGTTATCAGCCTGAACGTTTAAGTGCTGGTTTATATTTATTTTTTTTTACTTTATTTGGGTCTCTTCCCTTATTGGTATTTATTTTATATATTTATTTAGATTTCTATACTTTAAGTTTTGTTTTTGAGTTAGATTTAAGTTATAGATTTTTTATTAATTTTATTGTTATTATTCCTTTTCTTATCAAGTTTCCTATATTTATGGTTCATTTTTGATTACCTAGGGCTCATGTTCAGGCTCCTATTTCAGGTTCTATAATTTTAGCAGGTCTGATACTTAAGATTGGTGGTTATGGTTTAATTCGATTTATAAGTTTAAGTGATTTAGTTTTCTTTAATTATAGATATGTTTGATTTGCTTTTGGATTGTTGGGGTCTTTTTTTGTAGGCTTGGTTTGTTTGGTTCAAGTTGATATTAAGAGTTTAATTGCTTATTCTTCTATCTCCCATATAAGTTTATGTTTAATATCTATTTTAACTATATCAAGTTTTGGAATATTAGGAGCTTTTATTATGATGATTTCACATGGTTTGTGTTCTTCAGGTTTATTTTGTTTAGCTAATATTTGTTATTTACGTGTTTTATCCCGAAGTATTTATTTAGTTAGGGGGATAATTTTTTTTATGCCAAGACTAACTTTGTTTTGGTTTGTCTTTTGTGTTTTTAATATAGGCTGTCCCCCCAGTATTAACTTTATAGGTGAATTGTTTATTATCATAAGATCTGTTTATTATTATGATTATAGATTTATCTTTTTATTTGGTTCTTCTTTTGTTTCAGCTTGTTTTAGTTTTTATTTGTATTCTTTTTCTCAGCATGGGAGTTTTTTAAGTTTTTATGCTTATTGTAATATTTATATTTCAGAGTATCTTCTTTTATTTTCTCATTTATTTCCTTTAGTTTCTTTAATATTTTTTTTTATGGTTTTTTAATTAAGTAGTTTAAGATTAAAATTTAAGTTTGTGGATCTTAAGATGAATTTTTATCCTTAGTTCTTAGTTTGTGGTTAATAAGTATATTTATTGATTTTTTTTTTTTATTATTATTTCTGTAGTTGTTTTTTATTTGGGATTATTTTTTCTGGAGTCTGATTTTTGTTTATTCTTGGAAATGAAGTTAATTAGTTTAAATTCCTTAGTAGTTTATTATGTTGTTATTTTGGATTGAAAGTCTTTAATTTTCATTTCTATTGTTTTGTTTATTTCATCGATAGTTATTATTTATAGATCTTCATATATAGGTTATTCTAGATTTTCTTCGAGTCGTTTTATTTTTTTAGTTTTGTTGTTTGTTTTTAGAATGTTATTAATGATTTTAAGACCAAATTTAATTAGAATTTTATTGGGTTGGGATGGTTTAGGTCTTGTATCTTATTGCTTAGTTATTTATTATAATTCATTAAATAGATATTTATCTGGTATAATTACTTGTTTAACTAATCGTTTAGGTGATATTGGTTTGCTTGTTTGTATTAGTTGAGTAATGTCTTATGGTTGTTGAAATTTTATTTTTTGTAGTTTTTATTTTGATAATTATGTGGGTTATTTATTAATTTTATCGTGTTTTACTAGGAGAGCTCAGGCACCTTTTTCTTGTTGGTTGCCTGCAGCCATATCTGCCCCCACTCCTGTATCATCATTAGTTCACTCCTCAACTCTGGTGACGGCAGGGGTTTATTTAGTAATTCGTTTTTTTGAAGGTTTGATTGTTTATAATTATTTTTTTGCTTTATTAGGGTTGTTTACAATAATTATGTCTTCGTTTTGTGCTAATTTCGAGTTTGATTTAAAAAAAATTATCGCTTTTTCAACTTTAAGTCAATTGGGTTTAATGGTTATGTCTATTTTTTTGGGGTGAACAGATTATTCTTTTTTTCATATATTAACTCACGCTATATTTAAGTCTTTGTTGTTTCTTTGTTCTGGTATTTTTATTTATTATTATATAGATAATCAGGATATTCGTTTTATAGGTGGTTGTTGTAGGTTTTTACCTATTACTACTTCTTGTTTTAATATTTCAAATATAGCTTTGTGTGGTATTCCATTTTTGTCTGGGTTTTACTCTAAGGACTTATTAATTGAGAATTCAGTCTTTAATGGTTTAAATTTTTTTTTTTTTTTTTTTTTTTTTTTTTACTCTAAGGACTTATTAATTGAGAATTCAGTCTTTAATGGTTTAAATTTTTTTTTTTTTTTTTTTTTTTTTTTTAGTTTAGGTTTGACTTGTAGTTATTCATTTCGTTTATTTTATTTTTCTGTAGTAATGGTTTTTAATTTTTTGCCTTTAAATTCAGAAAAGGATGAGTATAATTTTATAGGTTTTAGAGTTTTTTTTATGAGTTTATTTTCTGTTTTTTTTGGTTGTATGTTAAATTGATTAATAAGTTTGGATTTTTTTTGAGTTTTTTTACCTTTTTTATTAAAATTAATATCTTTAATGGCTTTAATCTTGGGTTTTATTTTAGGTTATGAGATTAATAATATAAGTTATTTTTTTAGTTTTAATTATTATTATTTTTGTTCTAGAATATGATTTATGTTTGGTTATTCTTTATATTTAGTTTCAGGTTTTTTATTTAATTGTTTTAATTATTATAAGGTTTTATACTGGGGTGAATTTTATTTATCTTTAAGGTTTAATTATTATCTTCTTATTTTTTCTAGGGTTTTTCAGTTTTATTTAAATAATACTGTTGTAAATTTTATGTTGACTTATTTTTTATTATTTTTTTTTTTATATTAGTATTCATAGCTTAATTAGAGTTTAATATTGAAGATATTAAGGAGAAATTTTTTCTGGTTACAAGTTCATTGATTTGTTCTTCTTTTTAATGAAAGTAAAATATTTTAATTTTAAACTAAATGAATAAGAGTATAACGGAATTTAACCGCATTTAAAGTTAGTTAGCAGCTATTTTAAAACATTTACTCTTTTAATTGGATTTAATCAATTCTTCTATTAACAATAGAATGCCTCTAGTATAATTTGGCTTCAATTAAACATAGGGGTTTATCCCTAATTATAGGTCGAAACTATTTGTATTTTTACTTCTATGTTAAAGTAACCTATTTTAAGGGACTTTTTAATTGCAAATTAAATGTTATTATTAACTATCACTTTATTTTGTTCAATTTAGAAGTCCGTTGTATCATTCGTAATATAGTCCAACTAGAAGGATTATAATTAGTGATATTGAAGTTGAGATTCAGTATTTTATTATAGTTAATTTTATGGTAAGAATTATTGGTAGAATAATAACTACTTCTACGTCAAAGATTAAAAATAAGATAGCCATTATGAAGAAGTGTGTTGAGAATGGTATTCGTTTATTTGATATTGGGTTAAATCCACATTCGAACGGTGATATTTTTTGAATTTCAGTTAATGATTTCTTGGTTGTTATTAAAGTTATTATTGTTATTGCAGTAGTAATAATTATTAATGTTATGAAGTGTTTTAATGTAATTGATATTATTCATTATTTTTAACCTTTTGATTGGAAGTCAATTATACTTTTTATACTAAATGAATAATTTATCTTCCTCATCAGTAAATTGAGATGTATAAGAATAATCAAACGATATCTACGAAGTGTCAGTATCAAGCTGAACATTCAAATCCTACGTGATGGGTTCTTGAGAAGTGGAGTTTTTTTATTCGATATATTGATGTTAAAATGAATATTGATCCTATTAGTACATGGATTCCATGAAATCCAGTTCTCAAAAAAAATACTCTCCCATAAACTGAGTCTGAGATTGTGAATGAGGATTCGTAATATTCATATAATTGTAGTATTGAGAAGTATACTCCTAGAGTAATTGTTAGTGCTATTCTTTTAATGGATTGTGAGAAGTTTTTGGTTAATAAAGCTCTATGAGCTCATGTTATTGATATTCCTGATGATAGTAGAATTAAAGTATTAAGAAGTGGGATTCTTATTGGATTAAATGATTTAATGTTTAATGGAGGTCAGTTTATCCCGATTTCTACAGATGGTGATAATCTTCTATGAAAGAATGCTCAAAAAAATGATAAGAAGAATATTACTTCAGAAATAATGAATATAATTATTCCTATTTTTATGTTCTTTACTACTATTTTTCTGTGTAATCCCTGGAAAGTTGATTCACGGATTACGTCTCGTCATCATTGGATTATACATAAAGTTGTAATTAAAATTCCTAGTGTTAATAATTTTGTTTCTGATTTATAGAATATATTAATTGCACCTATTGTTATTGAGAATAATCCTATAGAGGTTAAAATTGGTCATGGTCTATTTTCTACTATATGAAATGGATGGTTATTCATTTAAATTTCTCTAGAGTACAATGTTATTAAAGTTATGAATACATATGATTGGATTATAGATACTGCTATTTCAAATATTAGTAGAGTTATAAATATTATTATTATTATAGTTGTTATTTTTAATGAGCATCTGTTTCCTAAAAGTGATATTAGTAAATGTCCTGCAATTATATTTGCAGTAAGTCGAACTGCTAATGATCCTGGTCGGATCAGGTTTCTGATTGTCTCAATTATTACTATTAAAGGTATAAGTAAGGAGGGGGTTCCTGTTGGAACTAAGTGTTTTAATATCTTGTTTGGTTTATTTATTCATCCATAAAGTATTAATGATATTCATATGGGTATGGCTAAAGCTATGGAGAATACTAAATGCGATGTTGAAGTAAATACATAGGGTATTAGTCCTATTGTATTGTTTAATAGGATGAATATCCCTATTCTTATGTATAAAATGTGAGTTCCTTTTAGCTTTATAATTATACTTATTTCTATTTTTATAATTATAATTGTTTTTATTATTAAATTTGCAATGTTATTTGAGTTTGTTCAGTAGTTATAATTAATGGTAATGAATATAAATGATCTTAATCAATTGAGAGATATAATTCCGGTAGATGGATCAAAGATTGAGAATAGGTTATTTATCATTTTCAGTTAATTTTTCTTTTCCTTCAATTATTTGTTTTTTTTATTATTATTTTTTTGTTGAAGTATATTATGCATATTAATATTACTATTATAGTGTTAAATGTTAATATAATTGAGAGTCATCATATTGGTGCTATTTGAGGAATAAAGAAATGATTATTCATCTTTAATTTGACATATTAATGTTTTAAGTAAACTAATTTCTTCATTAAGGGTATTAGCATATACCTAACTTTGATTTAAGAGATCAATACTTGCACTTAAGTTTCTCAATGAAGATTTTGTTCAGTTAATGAATGATTTTATGTTAATTCTTTCAACTACAATTGGTATAAATCTGTGGTTTTGACCACAGATTTCTGAGCACTGGCCATAGAACAATCCTGGTCGGTTTATAATTAAGTTTATTTGGTTAATTCGTCCAGGACTAGCATCAATTTTGATTCCTGCAGATGGTACAGTTCATGAGTGAATTACATCATATGAGGAGGTTAAGATTCGCGTTGTGGTGTTATAAGGGATTATTATTCGGTTGTCTACATCAAGTAGACGGAATTCATATTTACTTAGTTCTTCTGAGGGTTTTATATATGATTCAAATTCTAGTTCATTAAAATCTGAGTATTCATATGATCAGAACCATTGGTGACCAATAATTTTAATGGAAATAATAGGTTTTATTGATTCTTCAATTAGGTATAAGATCTTAAGTGATGGAATGGCAATGAAAATTAATGTTACGGCTGGAATTAATGTTCAAATAAGTTCGATTAGTTGGTTTTCTAAAAGGTTTCGTCTGATATGTTTTCTTATTGTTAGGGATGAAATTGTATATCCTACTATAATTGTAATTATTGAGATGATCATTATTCCATGATCATGAAATATTATTAGTTGTTCTATAACGGGTGATGTAGCATCTTGTATGGATTTTGATAATCATGTATGTATTTCTAAAGAAATAATATTATTTATTAGTGAATTTTAAGTTCATTACATTTGTTCTGTCACATTAGAACTTTATGATTTGTGGGAGTTCTCTATATGAATGTTCTTGAGGAGGATACTGTTGAAGTCATTCAATTGAAGATGTATTACTTATTGATAGAACAACTATTCGTTTTGATATTATTCTTTCTCAAATGATTATTATTATTATAATAATTCTTATAGTCGAAATTAGTCTTCCATATGATGATACTAAATTTCATGTCATATATAGGTCTGGGTAATCTGAATAACGTCGGGGTATACCTCTTAGTCCTAGGAAATGTTGTGGGAAAAATGTTAAATTTACTCCTGTAAATATAATTATGAATTGGATTTTTAATCACTTAGGATTTATTGTTACTCCAGTTATTATAGGATATCAGTGGATAAATCTTGTTATAATTGCGAATACAGCTCCTATGGATAATACATAATGGAAGTGTGCTACAACGTAGTAAGTATCATGAAGAATAACATCAATTGATGAATTTGAAAGGATAATTCCTGTTAGTCCCCCAATCGTAAATAGGAAGATAAATCCTAGAGATCATATTATTGAAACTCTTAAGTTTTTGTATGTTCCGTGTATTGTTGCTAGTCATCTAAACACTTTGATTCCTGTGGGTACAGCAATGATTATAGTGGCTGAAGTAAAGTAAGCTCGTGTATCCACATCTATTCCTACAGTGAATATGTGATGAGCTCAGACCACAAATCCTAGGATTCCAATTGATACTATGGCGTAGATTATCCCGATGTATCCGAATGATTCATTTTTACCTCTTTCTTGAATAATAATATGAGAAATTAATCCAAAGCCGGGTAGAATAAGAATATATACTTCAGGATGTCCAAAAAATCAAAATAGATGTTGAAATAAGATTGGATCTCCCCCTCCTGCAGGATCGAAGAATGAGGTGTTTATATTACGGTCAGTAAGAAGTATAGTGATTGCACCAGCTAATACTGGTAGAGATATTATTAGGAGGAATGCAGTAATTAACACTGACCAAACAAATAGAGGAGTTTGGTCTATTTTTATACCTTTGGGTCGTATATTAATGATTGTAGTGATAAAGTTGATTGCTCCTAAGATTGAGGAGATCCCAGCTAAGTGAAGTGCAAAGATTGATATGTCCACACTTGATGAAGGGTGTGCTTCAATTGCTGATAGGGGCGGGTAAAGGGTTCACCCAGTTCCTGTCCCTGATTCAATAATTGATCTTGTTAGTATTAATGTTAGTGAGGGGGGCAGGAGTCAGAATCTTATGTTATTTAGTCGGGGGAAAGCTATATCTGGTGATCCGATTATAAGTGGGATAAGTCAATTCCCAAATCCTCCAATTATAATTGGTATAACTATAAAGAAAATTATGATTAGTGCATGAGCAGTAACTATGGTATTGTATACTTGATCACTATTTATTAGAGGTCCTGGTTGTCTTAGTTCTAATCGGATTACTAATCTTATTATTATTCCGATGATTCCAGATCATACTCCGAATATTAAATAAAGTGTACCAATGTCTTTATGATTAGTAGAAAATAATCATTTTTTCATTAGGGTGTCTGATTTGTAGGTAGTAAATTGTAAATTTATTTATGAAGTTAATTTTCTCCTAATAAGTTCCAATAGTTTAAGAAGTAAAATATTAAATTGCAAGTTTAATGATATATATTTTTGGGATTAGAATTTACTGTTTTGTAATTTAAACTTTGAAGGTTAATAGTTTTTTTAACTTAAAATCCTTGTAAGGATTTTAAGTTAAATATAATTATAGGAATTATTATGGTTAATGGTACAATATAAAAATTAATTTTGGGTTTTATTACATTAAGTCATTTGGGTATGCAGTTTCTTATTATAACTGAGATAAAAATTATTCGTATGTAAAAAAATATAGTAATTAATGATATAATGATCATTAGTATTATAATAGCAATATTATTTTTTGTGTATATTATTTTGATTACTATTAGTTTTCCAAAAAACCCTATAAGTGGAGGGAATCCTCCTATAGATAATAGGGTTAATCATGTTATAATTTTCACTAAATTTCTGTATGTGTTGAATATAAATTGGTTAATGAAATTTAAATTTATATTTGTTATTATTATTGTTAGTAATAAGAGTGATATTGAATATAATCAAAAAAAGTACATTCAGATTGTGTAGTTTGAAATGCATGAGATAATGAATGCTATATTAAAGATTGAGGAATAGGATAGTATTTTTTTGATTGAATTTTGGTTTAGTCCTGATACTGATCCTGCTAGTAATCTTATTACGATAAATAAGGTTAAATTTTGATTTGTGTATATTAAAATTTGAAATGGAATCATTTTTATTAGGGTTAGTAGTATAAATGTTGAATAAAAATTTAATCCTTCAATAATAGAAATCATTCATGTGTGAAAAGGTGATACTCCTAATTTGATTATTATTGCGAGTATAAGAATTGGTTCATAACTAGTTTCATTCGATATTATAATAACCCCTATTATTATAATTGAAGATCTTAGTCTTTGTATGATGAAGTATTTAATGCAAGATTCTGAATTTAATTTTCTTTTATTTGATATTATTGGTAAGAATCTTATTAGTGATATTTCTAATCCCACTCAAACTGAGAATCAATTATTAGATGAAATTGATATAGTAACCCCTATTACTATACAAAACATAAATATGATTATTGAATTTTTTTTCATTAAAAAGGAGAAATTTAATTCTATATTTAGGTTATGGGCCTAATAGCTTATTTTAGCTTACCTTTTTGTGAATTAGTGTAAAATGCATTTAAATTTTTGATATTTAAGGTTAAGTTTGATTCTTTTATTCACAATAAGAGTAATAAATTACTTGTTTTATTCTATCAAAATAATCCTTTTCGCAGGCATCTTATT